GTTGTACGAGTTATTCGTACCGAGGGTTCGAATCCCTCTCTTTCCGTTGATGGCTTTATTTTCTAATATTTCGTAAATTCTTTGTTCTTAGTGAAACATGTGGAATAGCTAAAATCCTAAGAAAAAAAAATGTAAAAAGAACAAATTTTTATTTTATTCTTCACGCCCAGGATTACGTCCCGGATCATTCGATAGGAATCCAAAGATAAAGAGAGAAACAAAAAATATTACTACTGTGTAAACGAAAAGTTTAAGAGTAAGCATTACACAATCTCCAAGATAAATTTTCGGAAAAAAAAGAGAATAGATCCTCCATTTTTACCACATATCCTATTTTGATACCAATAAATGAGGCTTTTCTATTTCTAGAAAAGAATTTCCAGATTTGCATCTCAACAATTAAATATTGTTGGAGAGAACCCTAAAATAGGTTTTTAAATAGAAATTCAGGGGTAAAAAAATGAAGTAACTCGGATTTATTGCGACTATCCAAGAATTTCAATGTTTGAATCAAGAGTTCATACTGTAAAACAGATCTAATCTTATTCGACTTTTCTCTAATAAATCATGAATTTTCTAGGATTTTTTTAAAGATCTTATCGAAAACTTACAGCAGCTTGCCAAACAAAGGCTAAGAGAAAAAAAAACAAAGGTATGACTGGCATAAAATCTACGATTGGGTTCAAAAAAGCATAGGCCTCGGGCAATTTGCCTAAGAAAAAACTACTCGAATAAAGGGCAGAATTAAGACAGATCAAACTAAAGATATTTAGCATAACAGACATTTTGTTCTTGCAGATAATTACATTTTGATTGAATTGTGGATATAAGGAAAAAGAAAGTCAGTAAGGTAGACAAAAAAATCCTTCTTTAAACCCACCCAATCAAAAATCTTCTCATTCTCAATGAGAAATAGAAGAAATCATATTTTCATACAATATCTTAATTGAATTATATGTAATGATCAATAAATTCAGTTAAGTTCTCTATCTACACTTAGCAAAAGCGCAGGAATCTATTCTATAGATATTTGGACTGCAGTTGACAAACAACCAATATTAATAATATTTAATAGAATTTATAATTCTATTATTAGTCTTGAATAGAAATGGGGCGTGGCCAAGTGGTAAGGCAACGGGTTTTGGTCCCGTTATTCGGAGGTTCGAATCCTTCCGTCCCAGAGCATATCCAATCTCAAAAATGTTTTGAACAAATATCCAAACATTATTATTAAATAGACAAATATATATTGAATCTATTCCGTAACGTAAATAAGGGAGCCTTAATTAGGTATTTTTGTTTGGACCTAATGAAAAATAGAAAATCTATGTAACGGTTGAGACATAGGATAATTGAAAAATTTATTTGTTTTATATAAAAATTAGAGATAGAGAAGAAAAGGGCATAAATTGCAATATCTATGCACCAATTGAACCAATGACTATTCATGATTCCATAATTGAATCAACCCCATACCCTTTACTAAATTAACTAAATTAGAGGAATGTTATGGTAAAACTTCGTTTGAAACGGTGTGGTAGAAAGCAACGTGCGACTTGAAAGACATGATCCGCTGTGGATTCTTACATCCACCCTTTTTTTTATATAGGAATAAAGGTGCTCTTCGCTCGACATCATTTGTTCTGTTCCACAGCAATCCCCTTTTGTTGGGTTGTAATGTAAATAGTGCATGATGAAGCTCGAGTAAAAAAGAAAGTATTCATTCATTTTTCGGGGCAAGGATCTAGGGTTAATGCCAATCAATAAATTGAACAACTTCGTAAATATATCTTCGATATCAAAATCGAAAAAATCCACTTCGAGCAAGTTCCCAATTTAAAAGGACATTTTGTTGGAATTAATCAAACCTTTTCGATACAAAGTGTATCATTCGGAATCAGTCGTCCACAGGATTCTTTGATAAAAAGAAATCACAAAAAAGGGTATGTTGCTGCCATTTTGAAAGGATTAAAAAACACCGAAGTAATGTCTAAACCTAATGATTTAAAACAAAGATAAAGGATCCTAGAACAAGGAAACACCTTTTAAATTGTCTCAATAACGGAATCAGATTAAAGAATATAAATAAATAGATTTGAAACGAGACAAACAAAAAGGGGTAAAGACTACTCAATAAATAAAGATTTTTCTTTGAACTATTTAACAGTTATCCAACTTGAGTTATGAGTCCGAATGGATGGTTTCATTTTTTAAGAAGGAAGAAGAAAAGGGTGAATGGAATTAAATAAGAGTCTAATTCATTTTAGGATTTTATGGAATCATTTGTCATTTATTAGAATTCCATACACAGACAAAACTGCAAACCAAATCATTTGATCTTGAGCCGTACGAGGAAAAAACTTCCTATACGTTTCTCGGGGGGGGTATTGTTTATCTATATCTATCCCAATGACCCGTCTATCGAATCATTGCAATTGATGTTCGATCCCGAAGAGAAGGAAAAGATCTTCAGAAAGTGGGTTTTTATGATCCGATAAAG